GACTCTTTTTCAAATTCGATAAATGTTGGTTGATCGTATATTTCATTATAGTTATATGATTCAGAGTATCATTTCCTATTTGATCCCTTTGAATTCCATATTCGAAGTTGCGATCGGATCTATTCATTAAAAAGAATCGATTCGATACATTTCTTATGTACCCATAGGTGCTATATTGGATTTGAATCAGATTTCGGATCAATCTATATTGATTGACTGCCTCCATTACGTTGTTGCTAGCAAATACCGCTGTTTTTAGTTTGGGATCTTCCAACTCATTCCCGCAGTAGATCCGGACCGATTTTTTTCTGATCCTTCGAGAAAAAGATTCATTCTCCTCATAAAAAAGAGGAGGTAGAACCAATAAAGATTTCTTTTTCGATTCATCTCTGGAGTTGAATACCTCATTCAAGAATCTTTTTTGATCCAACCCGTAGGAATCAATAGAAAAGGCAAATCCCCTATGATACACCAGATCTGGCTCGGTTATTGATAGAGTGAATAGATCCGCCATTTCTGGGAATCTCTCTTCTGATTCAAAAAAATCGTGGCGTAACGCGTATCCCCCTTTGTTCCGGTCATGGAATAGATGAAAGAAATCAAAAAATGGATTTTTGTTCAAGAATGAAATCTTATTGGAACTGTCCATATCCGGTTCATCCTTCGGAACCATATCACATCCCGGATCTGGTTCCGAAGGATGAATTGAGACGGTATCTTGTAAATACGTAATTATCTTGAATATATCAACAATTTCTTTCTTTTCCGCTCGCCTGGAAGGGACAAAAGAAACATCTTGTTTTTTCTTCAACAATTTATGATCTCTAGTGGACCTCTCAGTAGGATTCGAACCCAGATGAAGTTCTGACCATCTGTCAGAGAAAAAAGAACGAATTGATCTTGTAGGATTCCCAAGAAATTCTTCGATTTCTTCCGGAAGCAGATGATTATTCATCCGCTTCTCAGGTTCCGTGAATAGCCAGGACATGGAGGAAGATCCAAAAAGGCATTTCGGGAATCGATCTGATTCTATCTCTGTTCGTTCCGTTTGAAGAAAGGAAGGATCCCAAAGAATCGATCTCTCTTTTAGTTGCTGAATCTCTGTTTGATCGATCAATGTGTGATATTCTGAATTCTCATTTCTAACGGAATCGAAATGATCTCTGGATTGATCAGAAGAAGATCCTTTCCATTGGCTAGAATCCGTTACTTGAACGAAAATAGATCTTGTGGAATCATATTGAATATTTGACAATACATTCCGTACCTTGCTAAAAAACCGATCCTTGTTTACCAACCACACATTGTCTAACCAAATCCAATTCTCTCTCGAGACGTTCCTCAAAAAATCCGATTCGTGCTGATTCTTCCCCCAACTAACGAAGAGATCTTGGCGGAATTGCCACATATGAAATTGAGCACAATTTTGCAAAGAAATACCCCACTTGTTTCTCGAGAAGAGATGGGAAACATGCTCAATATCATTGGATTGCATAGTTGCCCCAGCTCCTTGTTGTTTGAAGAAACTCTCCCCCTTAATTGGTCTTTTTTCACGAAAAGCAGACATGAGATAACAAATCAAGTCTTTCCCTAAGATTTCGAATAGCTGTCCCGAATTCAAGTTGATTATGTTTCGTTTCTTCCTCGGAGAAAGACGATCAAACAATTCCCAATCATGGTCCTTGCGGATCGGATCATCCGTATAGGATAAAAAAAGAAACTCCAGATATTTGCTATCTTTCTCTTTGAATGAGATCTCAATTCCAGCTACGGTTTCATTAGATATCTGACAACTAGAATCCCTCTTTTTTCCGATCCGGTTCCTCCACCACCGCGAACCCCGGTTAGATTCAGGCATGATACGCTTTTTCTTTCTTGGGAGAACCCAAGTACTCTCTTGCGGATCCATGAAACAACTCTCAGAAATCTTTTTCCTTTTTGGAAGATACAGGAGCGAAACAATCAACCTATTTCTATTGGAAGACCAAAAAGATTCTTCCAATGTCTCCTTTCTGGGTCCAATGGAATTCATAGGTATAGGAAGAAGCCCCATCAAATAGAGATTTTTTCTTTCAACCATCTTTCGATTGTTAATACGAGATATAAGGACCACTACTACAAGCAGTACTACACCTTTGATCGTGAAATATCGATTGCTTGTTGCACCCTGTGAATCACGTGAAAGTAGGATACTCCAAATTCGGGGGTCAAAGAGTTTCATAAAACGTTCTTGGTGGAAAAAAATGTGAGTGAAAGATCCCACTGAATCGAATTTGATCCATGAATCTAAGAAATAGTGAGAATTCTTGATCTCTCTCAATTCGAATATCCAGGATTTGAATTGATGTCGTTTCATTGATTCCTCCTAAAGATTTCATTTCAATTGGAATTTGGTTATTCACGATGTACGATGATCCCTGTTAAGCATCCATGGCTGAATGGTTAAAGCGCCCAACTCATAATTGGCAAATTCGTAGGTTCAATTCCTGCTGGATGCACG